TTGATCCAATAGCGTTCCATTAGATAGGAACAGATTTGATAAATACTGATAACTCTCGGATGGAGTATTAGAACGGAAAGATCCATTAGAGAATAAACTATTGGTTCTAAGCCATCTCTGGCGATGAATCAACAATTCGAAGTGCTTTTCTTGCGTATTCTTGATGAACCAGCGTTTATATATAGATGTAGGAGGCTTTGTTTGGGAAGTAAGAAGCCCCTTTGACATCTCTTGATCTGCAAAGAATTCTCGACGTGAAAACACAGAGACAAAGGGCTGATCTTTGAATAGGAAAAAGAATGGATCGGCAGGGTCCCAAATGTATTGGCTTATTCGAAAAAAACCTTGTTCTTTGGAGGATCTATCTCGTGTCTGGTACTGCATGGTTCCACTCTGCAAGAACTCCGAATCATTCTCTTGAAGCTCATCCTCTTTATGATAAATGATACGCTTGCCCCGAAATGACCTGGCCCAATAGGGAAATCCCAATTCATTGGACCTTTCGATATAATCAAATAGATTGCCACAAGGGCACCATATTCTAGGAGCCCAAACTATGTGATTGAATAAATCCTCCTCTATCTGTTGCGGGTCGAGGGCTCCTTCTTCAAACTCCGACTCGTATTTTTCATATAGAAATCTCTGATCAACAAAAGAACAAGATCCATTTTGCATCATATCTAAGGGATTTCTTGGTTCGGACCGAAGAAGCAATGTCACTCGATCATTATCAAACTGACTGCAATATTTTTCTGTCCGTGAGGATCCCACCAGAGCGCCTTCTACTTCTAATAGGCCATGAACTAGATCAGAATCATTCTCAACGAATCCATAAGAAGTGATCCAATTTTTTTCATCGGGTCCGGGTAGAGACCAAAGATCTTGAGCGACCGATCCGGCAGAACAACTCAAAAGATAAAGAAGTATCGTTAATTTCTTCATGCTCGTTCCAAGCTCGAAGTACCATTTGTACAAAAAAGAATCCCCTTCCTTACATGATTTCTTCTTCATATAGATAGATATAGGATCTATGGGGCAATTACTTAGAAGTATATTTTGTGCCACAGCCCTTCCTATCTGATAGAAAAGGATCCCATGATCCTGAACCGATCTTACCTGGGATCGCAAATCCCAAGTTTGTCTATGAAGAGCGGATCTAATTGTATTAGTGTCTAGAATGGATTTCTTCTGTGTAATACTAATGGATAGGGCCTCATTGGTAAGTGCTACAAGATCTCGTGCATTGGAGCCCATGGTTATGGCCCCGAATCCATTAGTATGGAACATTTTCTTTTCCAAGTGAAATCCCCTAGTATATGAAAGAGTGAAAAAGTGCTTTCGTTGTTGTGGAATAAGAAGCCTCCGTATCTTAATGCATGTATTTAATTTATTCGGAGCTATTAGAGCGGGATCTACTTTTTGGGGAATATGAGTCGAAGCAATAACAAGGATATTTCTAGTGGAGCATCTTTCACAATCCCTGGAGAGATAGTTCACTAATAGACCGAGGGATAAGTAATTCGACTCATTCACATACAGATCATGAATGTTTGGAATCCATATTATGCAAGGAGACATTGCTTTTGCTAATTCGAATTGAAGGGTGATATCAAATCGGTCTTTTTTCGGTGTCATATACATAGTTAGCGCATTCGTCATAGTTAGCAGCTCTGTATCAAGGTCATCATCGATATCGTCACTACCATCAATATCGATATTGTCACTACCATCAATATCATCAATAAGATAACCTTTAGGCTTGTCATCCAGGAACTTGTTCGGAAATACCGTAATGAAAGGAACATAGGAGTTTGTCGCTAGGTATTTGACCAAATAGGATCGTCCAGTTCCTATAGAACCTATCACTAAAATACCCCTAGACGGGGATAGGGCTAAGCGGAGCGAAAAGGGTTTTCCATGAGATGGGAAATGAAAACTATTAGCCCCACACGAGGTTTGTGAATAAGTGATTGTCTGATAATGAGCAAGGAATATCCGTCTTTCTGCTAAACAGGATCTATTGAACTCATAATTCATTAGATATTTTTTATGAATGTCAACTAAGTATCGTAAGTAAATTGATCCCGGTTGTTCAACCATTTGATAACCAGAGTCATTCTTTGATAAATGATCACTATGAGTCAGACTCAATAGAATTTGATCAATCCTTTTTTTTGTCGTTAAGGTGGAGAACTGAACCAAGAATTCTCTTTCTTCATCATCAATCGAATCACTGTTCGCGACCCAGGATTCTATTTTATCATCAATCCAATCAACGTTCACGTTTTTTCTTTTTCTTATCAATGAATAGATCTCTTTACTTGTACGACTTAGATATCTCGTATTTCTCGAAAAAGTGATTCGATTGATAGGATTTGGTATGATACTTATGATATCGATGAGATTGATATTCAAATATTTCTTCTTAGAACGTATTGATTTGACCCCATAAGTGGGACCACCACCCAATAGCATGTTGCCACCAGAAGCAGAACCCCGT